CCGACACAGGTAGGTAGGTAGAGAATACCAAGGAGCGCGGGAGAACCCTCCTTAAGGAACTCGGCAAAATAGCTCTGTAACTTCGGAAGAAAGAGTGCCTTTTAGGCTGCAATATCAAGTTCCAAGCAACTGTTTAGCAAAAACACAGGTCTCCGCTAAGTTGTAAAACGACGTATGGGGGCTGACGCCTGCCCAGTGCCGGAAGGTTAAAGAAGTCGGTTAGCGTAAGCAAAGCTGGTAACTGAAGCCCCGGTGAACGGCGGCCGTAACTATAACGGTCCTAAGGTAGCGAAATTCCTTGTCGGGTAAGTTCCGACCCGCACGAATGGCGTAATGATTTGGAAGCTGTCTCGAGGAGGGACTCGGTGAAATAGAACTGTCTGTGAAGATGCGGACTACCTGCGCCTGGACAGTAAGACCCTATGAAGCTTTACTGTATCCTGAAATTGGATTTCGATTTTTCTTGCGCAGAATAGGTGGGAGACTATGAGGCTAATCTTTCGGGAATAGCGGAGTCATCAGTGAGATACCACTCTGGAAAAATTAAAATTCTAACTTCATACCGTAAGCCGGTTGAAAGACAGTTTCAGGTGGGCAGTTTGACTGGGGCGGTCGCCTCCCAAAAGGTAACGGAGGCGTACAAAGGTTTCCTCAGATCGGTCAGAAATCGATCTTAGAGTGCAAAGGCAAAAGGAAGCTTAACTGTGAGACAAACAAGTCGAGCAGGGACGAAAGTCGGTCTTAGTGATCTGACGATGCTGTGTGGAAAGGTCGTCACTCAACGGATAAAAGTTACTCTAGGGATAACAGGCTGATCTCCCCCAAGAGTTCTTATCGACGGGGAGGTTTGGCACCTCAAAAGGGGGCAAAATATAGTAATATATTTTGACATTTTAGCTGTATGCTGGAAACTCCGTCCACGAAAAGTGGTTTAGTATCTTAAAATACTTTTTTGAAAAGAAAAAGTAAAAATTTTTAAGTGCGGACAATCAGCAGGGAAGTTTACTTTTGGAAAATGTTTGAAACTATTTTTCTTTGGTATAACCCCTCAACGACTACACGCTGAACAACCTAATCATCTATTAGGTTGATGATATAGTCTGATCTTTTAGGCGACTAAAAGGACTTTTTCAAAGTCATAAAATTACTTGAATTAAAAAGTTTTTTATATGATATCGAATTATGACTTTTCAAGGAACTGATTTATTAATTGGAACATTACTTGGTGATGGAAATTTGCAGACAAATAATGGTCAAATGTGGCAATATCGTGCTATTCATAAAGCTGCTCATCAACCTTATATTATGCATAAGTATGAAATTTTGAAAGATTTTTGTCAAACAGAACCTCAATATAGTTCAATTTTTGATAAAAGAACTCAAAAAAATTATCATCGCTATTCTTTCAATACACTTTTCGTAGAGGATTTTCGTTTTTATGGAAAACTTTTTTATAAAAATGAAACTGGTACTTGGAAAAAACAAATTCCTAAAGATATTCAAAAATATCTAACACCAAAAGCTTTAGCTTATTGGTATATGGATGATGGAGCGTTAAAGTGGAAAGGAAAGTCAAATGCAGTTAGATTATGTACTGATTCGTTTTCGATCGATGAAGTAAATCTTTTAAAAAAAGCACTTGAAACCAAATTTCAATTAAAAGTTTGTACTCAAATGAAAAATAACATAACTCGATTATCGATTTTAGAAGAATCTTATCCTCAGTTAAATCAACTGATACTACCTCATTTACTTCCATGTATGTACTATAAATTTCCTGATGGAAATAATGGAATTTATGAAGGTGAAGATATTTCTTCTGATATTTTTAACACGTTTCAAGAACGTGTTCTATAAAAACAGAATTAATAGGAAAATTTTATTAACATAATGCGATGTCGGCTCATCGCATCCTGGGGCGGAAGTACGTCCCAAGGGTTGGGCTGTTCGCCCATTAAAGCGGTACGTGAGCTGGGTTCAGAACGTCGCGAGACAGTTCGGTCCATATCCGGCGTGGGCGTTAGAGTATTGAGAGTGACCTTTCTCTAGTACGAGAGGACCGAGAAAGACATACCTCTAGTGTACCAGTTATCGTGCCAACGGTACATGCTGGGTAGCTATGTATGGTTAGGATAACCGCTGAAGGCATCTAAGTGGGAAGCCGTCCTCAAGATGAGTACTCTTAGGTTGCGGCAAGACTAGCCGCTTGATAGGCATCCGGTGTAAGTAGAGTAATCTATTCAGCCTAGATGTACTAATAAACCATATTCTTAAGCAAACTTTAGTAAAAAACTTTTAATTTCGGTATTTTTAGCATAATGGTACCACGTTATTCCATTCCGAACATAACTGTGAAACGTTGTAGCGGCGAAAATACTTCAGGAGCAGTCCTTTGGGAAAATAGCACAATGCCGAAATTGTTCCAACTCTATTTTTTTTTTTGAAATTTCGTTCATTTCTGTTTTCAGTCATTTTAATTTTTTGACTTGGGATTTCATTTCATAAGCTTCCATATATTTTATTCCTTTGGAAGAGGGGACGACTATGACAGCAACTTTAGAAAGATATGAAAGCCTAAATATCTGGGAACGTTTTTGTTCTTGGATTACAAGTTTAGAAAACCGTTTATATATCGGTTGGTTTGGTGTGGTAATGATTCCTACACTTTTAACTGCAACTACTTGTTTTATCATTGCATTTATCGCTGCACCGCCAGTTGATATCGATGGTATCCGTGAACCAGTAGCTGGTTCTTTAATGTATGGTAATAACATCATTACTGGTGCTATTATTCCAAGTTCAAATGCTATTGGTGTACATTTCTACCCAATTTGGGAAGCTGCTTCTGTTGATGAATGGTTATACAATGGTGGTCCTTACCAACTTATTGTTTTACACTTCTTAACAGGTGTTGCTTGTTATTTAGGTCGTGAGTGGGAACTAAGTTTCCGTCTTGGTATGCGTCCTTGGATTTTCGTTGCATTCTCTGCTCCTGTAGCAGCTGCAACTGCAGTATTCTTAATTTACCCAATCGGTCAAGGAAGCTTCTCTGATGGTATGCCTTTAGGTATCTCTGGAACATTTAACTTCATGTTAGTTTTCCAAGCTGAACATAACATCTTAATGCATCCATTCCATATGGCTGGTGTTGCTGGTGTATTTGGTGGATCTTTATTCTCTGCTATGCATGGTTCTCTAGTTACTTCTAGTTTAATCCGTGAAACAGCTGAAGGTGAATCTACTAACTATGGTTACAAATTTGGTCAAGAAGAAGAAACATATAACATCGTAGCTGCTCATGGTTACTTTGGACGTTTAATCTTCCAATATGCAAGTTTCAACAACTCTCGTTCTTTACATTTCTTCTTAGCTGCTTGGCCAGTTGTAGGTATCTGGTTAACTTCTTTAGGAATTAGTACAATGGCATTCAACTTAAATGGTTTCAACTTTAACCAATCTATCGTTGATAGCCAAGGTCGTGTAATTAATACTTGGGCTGATATCGTAAACCGTGCTAACTTAGGTATGGAAGTAATGCATGAACGTAATGCACACAACTTCCCTCTAGATTTAGCCGTAACTGCTCCAGTTATTGTTGGTTAAAAATAGAAAATAAAAATCTTAGTGAAATTTCACTAAGATTTTTATATTATTTTCATTTCTTTTTTTTAATTCCTTTTTTCGTTTTCCAGAAAAATATTTTGGAATTTAATTTTCTAAATTTTTTTGAATAAAAATATTTTTCGATATTGATCTTTCCAGATCACGGATTAAATTTTCAAATTCAATTTCGAGTTTAATTTTTCCTCGATTGGTAGAACCACCCACCCAACAATTTCCATTCTGACTAAAAATCCAAATTTGTGTATAAGGTAAATAACTTAAACATGCTGTTATCATTAATAATCCAAAGCCAAAATAAATAATTGAAATACTAGGGTCATATTTAATTTGTAAACCTGTGGAAGATAAAATATCAATAATTAAAAATTTAGAATTAATTACATCTCCTACATTTTTCAGATTTAAAAAATTACCGAATTCATCATACACAAGAAAAGTATTTTGTAATTGGTCAAAAATTAATGTGAAATTTGTGTTGGAGTTAGAAATCCAAGTGATCCAGGATTTTGATGCTTTTTCTAAAGAAAAAAATGGAGATTCATAAATATTATTTTTCGTTAATTCTTGAAATCTTATTCCTAAAAGATTCCAATCACTTTGATAAAAATCAATATTTTGATAACGTAAAGGATTATTTACAGAAATTGTTTGATGTTCAATTTCATTTCCAAAATTATCTAAAAGAGAGAGATTGGAATAAAATTGATGAATTCGATTGTTTTCATATTCTACCCAGAAATCGTTGACACGAGTTGTCACTGTAGGAAGTGAAGTAAACCAGCCTATTTGGATAGGATTTTGAATATGAAAAATTTCTCCTTTTGGTAAAATTTCTTGAGCTTTAAAATTGTTAAAAGCTGTCAGAAAAGAACCAAATAATATAATTATTAAACTAAAATGGACTAAAATTGGACTAATTCTTCCAATTAATCCCTTATAACCATAAGTTAAATTTCCATTTTGATAAATGTAAAAATCTAAATCTTGTATTTTGGAAAGAATATTTTCTTTTAAATAATAAATATTTTTTAATTTTACAGAAAAAGGTAAATTTAAAAAAGATTCTTTTTTTTGTCGAAAAAAATATTCTTTAGAATTTGAAAAAATTGGAAATTGTCGAGTCATAGTACAACTAATTAAACTAATTACAAGAAAAATTAATAAGCCAAAAAACCACCATGTTCGATATACATGATTCAATCCTAATTGAGTAATTAAGTTCCAAGTTAGAATTCCAAAAATGGGTTTTGTTGTCGGGTAATTTTCTTGATAAAAAGCTAAGGGTTCATCTTGTTCAATAAAAGATCCTAAAGAACTTGCAATTGCTATTACTGTTAAAATTAATATTGCAAATTTTACACCCGTTACAATTTTTAGAACTTTTTTAATTGGTCCAAACCCTTTCATTCCTTTTCCATCATCTTTATTCTTTCCATTCGTCGATAGGAAGTTTCTCATAAATTTAAAATTGACTTTTTTCCAATAGTATTTTTCCAGACAAAAACCAATGGAAATTATGCAATCTGGTTAAATTGCTAATTTCCAACGTCCTTTACGTCTACGATTTTTTAATACTTTTCGACCACTTTTTGTGGCTAATCTTGCACGAAAACCAGATGTTTTTATTACTTTTCTTCGACTTCCATTCAAAGTATGTTTTGCCATATCTTTTTTCTTAAGTTTTTAAATGATTGGATTCTTTAAGAAGTAGTATATCATACACAAACGGATTTGGTCGAACATTAGTTTAAAAGATTGAAAAGCTTCAATATTATATTCAGATAATGGATTTTGTTGACCATATGCTCTCCAATTAATTGTTTCACGTATATAACTCATTCGTTCTAAATGTTCTGTCCAATAAAAATCAATTATAGAAAGAATAATAATTGCTCGAGTATTTTTTAAGAAACTTATTTGGTAAAAGTTTGATTCAGCAAATCGAAGATCATTTGAAATCCATAGTTCACAATATAAAATTTTTTTTTCTTTGGAAGGTAAATAACTGGAATAATTATCTAACCATTTTTCCAGTTGATATTTATAGAAAATCTGACCTCCTTTAGCTTTTTTCTCATTTTTTGTTAAGATTTTCATTAATTCCTCATCTAAAAAAGATTCAGCATATCTTAGAAAAAAATCTTGATAAATATTTTCACATAATATTTCTTTTCTAGCTGTAAATAATTGTTTTCTTTGAAGATTTAAAATATCGTCATATTGAAATACATTTTTTCGTAAATCATAATTATAGTTTTCTACTTTTTTTTGAGCATTTTCTAAACTCGAAGTTAATAAATTCGATTCCAATGGAACATCTTTATCTGGAAGTAGATAATCCACCCAACGACGAAGATTATCCCCACCAAAAACCTTAATTAATTCATCTTCTAAACTAACAAAAAATTGAGAACTTCCAGGATCTCCTTGTCTTCCTGCTCGTCCGCGAAGTTGGTTATCAATTCTTCGAGTTTCATGGCGTTCGGTTCCCAATACAAATAATCCACCAAGTGATTTAATAAGGGAATTTTCACTTTCCCATGTTATTGAAATTTCTTTATATAAAGAATTATAAAAATCTTTCAAACTAGGAAGACTCGTTTCCAATGAATAGGGAAGATTGGAAATATCAAATTCTAATTTTTCTAGATTTCCGGTTTCTTCATATTCCTGAGAAATTTTGTTTGTAAAAGATTCATATTCCTGCAAATTCTTTTCTTTTTTTTCTAAAAGAATTTCAGATAATTTTTGTTTTACTTTAAAAATTGGATTTCCTCCTAGAATTATATCCGTTCCTCTCCCAGCCATATTGGTTGCAATTGTTACAGCAGAACGTTCCCCTGCTTGAGCAATAATTTCACTTTCTCTACGAACATTTTCTGGTTTTGCATTTAGGACTTGATGAGGGATGTTAGAAATTTTAAAAAGTTCTGAAAGAAATTCAGATTTTTCAACACTGGCTGTTCCAATTAAAACTGGTTGTCCTTTTTGAAAACATTCTTTTGATTTTTTTAATACAGCTTTCCATTTTGCTAATTCCGTTTGATAAACCAAATCAGATAAATCTTTTCGAATCATAGGTTTGGAAGTAGGCAAGACAACTACTTCTAGATTATAAATATCTTGAAATTCTTTTTCTGCAGTTTTTGCTGTTCCAGTCATGCCAGCTAATTTCGGATACAGTGTGAAAAAATTTTGATATGTAATTGAACTTTTTGTTTTTGTTCCTCCCCCAAGTTCAACATTTTCTTTTGTTTCAATTGCTTCATGAATTCCTAAACTCCATCTTCTATCTTCCATGATACGACCAGTAAATTCATCCACAATTAATACTTTATTATTTAAGACAATATAATCTTTATTTTTTTTAAATAAATATTCTGCTTTTAAAGCATTTAAAATTTCTAAGATCCAAGGATCATCGGCATCATATAACGTTTTTTTTCCCAATTTTTCTTTTGCTTCTTTATATCCTTCTTCTGTTAAATTAATTTCTTTTCTTTTTTCATCCAATTGAAAATGGATTTCTTTTTTTAATAATTTGGCAACTGCTTTTGCTAAATAAAGTTTATTTAAATTAATATCTCCTTTTGAAGTTGATAAAATAAGAGGTGTTCTTGCTTCATCAATTAAAATGGAATCAATTTCATCGATTACGCAATAATTAAAAGGTCTTTGGACTACTTCATTTAAATTGTAGGCTGAACTATCACGTAAATAATCAAAAACTAATTCTGAATTTGTGACATAAGTTATATCTGAAAAGTAACTCTTTTTTTTCTCAGTTATTGTACTTGTGCTTTTTACTAAGCCTACAGTTAATCCTAACCCTTGATAGATTTTTCCCATCCATTTTTGATCTCTTTCTGCAAGGTAATCATTTACTGTTACTACATGAACTCCTTTCATTAATAAAGCATTTAATGAAACTGGTAAGGTAGAAGCGAGTGTTTTTCCTTCTCCTGTTTTCATTTCTACAATTTGTCCTTCATGGAGTTTTAAACCTGCTAACAATTGAGTTTCAAAATGTTTTAATCCTATCTTTCGAGTTGAGATTTCTTGAACCATAGCAAACCATTCTGGAAGAATTTTTTCTAAAGTCTCTTTTTTTAGTTGATTTTTTAGTTTTTCAATTTTTACTTGTAATTCTTCGTCGCTTTTTTTATTTAAGTTGTTAAATTCAACTTTAATATCATAAATCAATTTTTTCATGATTGGTTACAAATTTTAATTTTTATTTGTTTCTTTTTTTAATTTTTACCATAATACATAGTAAAAGCAATTTTCTTGGAAAAAGAATTCGATTCCATTTTTTTCTTGATTTTTGGTATTCTACTTTGGACAGTTTCATTCAGTTCTTATGGGAAAGAATGAATGCAAAAAAAATTAACCCCAAACTTTTATTATGAAAAATACAATTTTAATGAAATGGAAGCAATATTTTTTAGAACTTTTTAAAGAATTCAAAAAGATTCTAAACGATATTCGAAAAGTGCTTGACGATTTTAGTAAAAAATATCCAAATATTTCTCAAAATATTCAACTTACATTTATTTATTTTTTTGCCGTTATCGATCTTATTTATTCAATTTTAAATAATGTTTTTGCTTTAGGCTATTTTCCTGAATTAATTATGCCAGTTTATCCTTTGATCGAAGCCATTCTTTTATCTCCTTTTTTTAGGATTTGGGCCAGTCCTGAAAAAGTTTTTTTTATGTCATATCTTATAATTGAATTGATGATTGTTCGATCAGCTTTTAATGTTTCCAAATTAGTAAAATACAATACTCTTCTTCTTTTTGCATTATTAATGTTACAAGGTCTAGCTATTAGTTATTGGGATATTTTATTTCATCGAGAAATTGTTACCAATGCTGCCAGATGGGCATTTGATAAAGGTGTTTTAATGCACACGGATAAACCATTAGCTATTCAATTTTTTTTAAATACTTTTTATCTTTTTCTTTTGGGATATATTTATTTATATTCCCGTGCTATTCAAGGAAAATTTGCTACCCTTCCTTATATGGAATGGTTAACAGATTCGATTGCTTTTTGGTTACGTATTAAAACTCCTACCATGAGAGTTGGAAAAAGAAAAACAATTAAAAAGAATTCCAATTCTGTTGACCTAGATGAAACAATTAATACTGATGAGACAGAAACAGATAATACTGATAATACAGAAACAGAAGAAGATGAAACTACAGATGAAAATACAAATCCAGATGAAGAAAGAGATGAATAATTTATTCATCTCTTTCTTGGATTATATTTACAAATCCAGATGCTGTAAACTTTACAATGCCATCAGATAAGGCATATAAAGTATGATCTCTTCCACATCCTACTAACATTCCAGGTTTAAATTTTGTTCCACGTTGACGAACTAGAATAAAACCATTTTTTACTTTTTCTGATCCTGTACATTTTACTCCTAAACGTTTTGCTTGAGAATCACGAGTATTTCGTGTACTTCCCGCACCCATTTTATGTGCCATTTTTACCTCTTTATTAGTTTATAAAATCAATTTGTACACGAGTATACGGTTGTCTATGACCATATGTTCTTGTATATTTTTTTTTTGGTTTTGTTTTTAAAACTCTTATTTTTTTTCCTTTTACTTGTTGGATAATTTTAGCAGGAATTTGACTTTTATCTAAAAAAGGTTTTCCTAATTGAATTTGGTTATTATTTCGAAAAAATAATATTTTATTTATGGAAATGAAATCACCTAAATTTGCATTTTTGATAAAATCAACATCATACCATTCCCCTGGTTTTAATAAAAATTGTTTTCCTGAATTTTGAGCAATCGCATATTTCATATCTTTTTTTTTGTTCGAATTTTTTCTTCAATTTCTTTTTTAAATTAGAATACTCAAATTATAATATATTTGATTCTGAAATACAAATAAATTTTCTTTACAATTTTTTCTTTTCCAATTCCCTTTTTTACATAGCAACCACCAATCTTTTTTACAAAAATTCACGATTAATTTCACATCTATGTAAAACTTTCAAAAAAAAGAATCGAAATTCTTGTTTGATGTTTCTGAACGGATTTTGAAACATAAAAATATTTCCTGTTTCATAACTTTTTCTACTCTTTTGATTTTAACAATGCTAATTTTTCTTCTATCTTCATTCCCATGTTTCTCCAACCATTTCCAGAAATTCTATATATAGTAATATATATGTATATATGTAATTTCCCTAGTAGCTCAGTGGTAGAGCGGTCGGCTGTTAACCGATAGGTCGTTGGTTCGACCCCAACCTGGGGAGTTTTACATTTGTTCTAAAGTTTCTAAAGTCTATTTTTTAATTTCTTTTTCTTCTAGTATTTTTTAATTAATATTTTATATACTATTATTTGTTTAGAATTTTATTTTATATGGTTATTATTTATTTAGAATTTTATTTTTAGTCTATTTGCTATTTTCTGAATTTCTAGTATACTCGATGAAAGGAATTTATATGATAAAAAATTTAGTAACACAATTAAAAACTATTAACATTTATGGGTCCTTAAGGTCTTTTTGTGTGGAAAACTGTGTATTTTGCCCTAGAAAGTTGTATCACAAAGTAAAAATTATTTTTAGAAATCTTTCCAAAAGATGAGCGAAAGGAAGTACTTTATAAGTTAAATACAAAGGTTCAAGTTCGAAACAACAATTTAAAATTATTCCTAAAAACTTTATTAAATTACTCCCTAATGAAAATGAATAATAATAACAAAAAACTAAATTACGAAAAAATGAAATTATCTTTAATAGTAATAATATGACAATGAATAATAATAACAAAAATCTAAATTACGAAAAAACGAAATTATCTTTAATACTAATAATATGACAATGAATAAAAATAACAAAAATCTAAATGACGAGACTCCGGAAGAATTAAATCCGGAAAAATTTGATGCAGACACTAATCCAACAGAAATCAATCCAGAAGAAATCAATCTGCACAAATTGGAGAAACAAATGAAAGAAGAATTAATAGAACCTTTAAAAGAACATTTAATAGAACCTTTAAAAGAACAATTAATAGAACCTTTAAAGGAAGAATTAATAGAACCTTCTCCTGTGGTAAAAAAATCTATTTTTGGAAAAGTAAAATCTTTTGTTGGAAAGATCAAACCCGTTTTAGGAAAGATCAAACCAATTTTAGGAAAGATTAAACCAATTTTTAGAAAAATAAAAACTTTTTTCAAAAATAGATTTTTCAAATCAAAAAAATAAGTAAAAATTCGTAACAATCCACCAAAGACTTTGGAATTCCAAAGTCTTTGGTGGACGATACAAATACAATTTGACTCTTATAAAAATCTGAAATCTTATAATAAAGATATTAAAGAAAATTTTGGAGATAATTTATGAGTCATACAGTAAAAATTTATGATACTTGCATTGGTTGTACTCAATGCGTTCGTGCATGTCCTACAGATGTTTTAGAAATGGTAGTTTGGGAAGATTGTAGAGCAGGACAAATTGCTTCAGCTCCTCGAACAGACGATTGTGTTGGATGTAAACGTTGTGAATATGCTTGCCCAACAGATTTTCTAAGTATTCGTGTTTATTTAGGTGGTGAAACAACACGTAGTATGGGTCTTGCTTATTAAAATCTTAAATCTATTAGAAACAAATTTCTAATAGATTTAAAAAACCCATCCATAACTGTGGAGACCCTTTCCTAAAAAATTTACACCTAAATAGCAAATCCAAATAACAAAAAAACCACAAGATCCTAAAATAGCTGCTTTTTTTCCTTGCCATCCTTTTAATAAACGAGAATGTAAATAGATTGCAAATACTAACCATGTAATTAGTGCCCAAGTTTCTTTTGGATCCCAACTCCAATATGAACCCCATGCTTCATTTGCCCAAACTGCCCCTGAGATTATTCCTATTGTTAAAAAAGGAAAACCTAATCCAATAATTCGATAACTCCAAATATCTACTGTTTCTAGAAGTGACAGTTTGGAATAATTTACTTTTGAAATTATACTTTCATTCCTATTATTTTCAATTACAACACTTTCATTTTTTGAAGCATTGGAATTAAAAATTATAAAAAAAAGATATAAAATAGAAAGTAAAGAACCTACAATTAGAGTAGCGTAACTTATCATCATCATAGTAACATGCATCATTAACCAATTCGATTGTAACGATGGTACTAATGGTAATGCTTTTTGCATATCGGTAGGAAGTGTTAAACTAGAGAATCCTGACAAAAAAAACATAATTGGAGTTGCAATTGATCCAATTAATCGACTTTTTGTTTGAAATTCAATAAATAAATGAATTGTTGAGAGACCCCAACTTAAGAAAATTAATGATTCATAAAGATTACTTAATGGGAAATAATTTTCACCAATCCATCTCATTAATAAAGTTAAAGCAAAAATTAAGTTACTAAGAATTACTAAACTTTTACTAATTTGAAAAATTAAATTATTTTTTGGCATCGATAAACTTATCCAATACATTATCATAGCAAAAAATAATAAAAAACAGGCAATTACTGGTAATTGATAATCAGACAACATCATTATTTTCATAAAAAGCTTTTGAAATAAATACTAAAATATAATTTCCTATAGTATTAAAGAATATCAATATTATAAGAAATTTTCTCTTCGTATAATATTCCTTTCTTTTTTATTGCAGATGGAGAGACTTGAACTCTCACGAAATTTTTCACTAGATTCTAAGTCTAACGCGTCTACCAATTACGCCACATCTGCTTTGATTTCTCTCCTTTATTATAATTCACAAACCTCCTTTTGTCTAGTCAGTTATTTCATTTCTTTTCACAATTAAATCCACTAATAAATTCTAAATTAAAATCATATAATATAGATATAAAATAATAAAAAAATTAAATATGATTAAAATCTTACTAACTTTTACTCCTGTCCTAATTGCAGCTTCTTGGGCACTTTATAATATTTTCTTCTTAATTAAAAAAAGTATTCCATCATCAAATTAAAAACACATTTTTAATTAACTAGAAATCCAATATTCATTTTTCAAATCCGTACCAAAAGTTATGAATTATTATTATATTGTATTCAGCCAACAAGATATTTTAAAAAATATTGTAATTGAAGAACTTTTACGTGAAAGAACTAATTATTATATTAATAAAAAAAATCAATTGGATTTTTGGATAGTCATGAATCCTTCTTTTTTATTTTCGGATAATATTCTAAAAAAAATTAAAAAATCAAATTTTTATACACAACAAAAGAAAAATATCGAATATAATAATTCTCAATATTTTGCAACAATCATTACTACCAATATTGAATATTTACGTTGGATAAAACTTCGAATAGGTTATTTTGAAAATATTGAAGAAATTAATGAAACTTTAAATTATAAATCCGATGGAATTTTTGGAATTTTTAATCCCCTAGAAAGTAATGTAAAATCACCTTTCTTAAAATTTAAAAATACAATTCATCCTGATATTTTAGTAGAAAAATATAAAAAATCCCTAGAAGTTTAATTAAAATATATTTTTTATTAATCTATTTATTCCTAATATTAAATAAATAATCAATAGATTTATATATCAATAATCTATTGATTATTTATAAATTATTTTAATTAATTTCTTTAATTTTTAAAAAATGTTATCTAATCCCCAAAGGTTATTTAATCTTTGCATCATTGATTCTTCTCGTAATTTAATGCTAAAAACTGTAGGATCTTTGGGATTTTTCTTTGGTTCAATAATAATTTGAACCATATTTACTTTTTTTTTAGTGATCTCCAATTTATGATAAAAAAGTTTGCACCAACGCTCAAGTGTTTCATAATGACCTTTTATCATTTCTTGAATAATTGCTTGTTGACGGTTAATTGTATTAAAACTGTTACTTATAAAGTGATCTCGATATTGATTATTCATTAATAATTTAATTAATTGTTTCGAAACAAAAAATTAAAAAAAGAAAAATGACATATTGAGGATTTTTAATTAAAAAAGTTATAGCTTTTTGTAAATAGGAATGTATAAATTCTTGCCATGTTTTTTTTGGTTCTGGAAAAAAAGTATCCAATGGTCTCTGTAATAAATCTGGCAAATTTTCTTTCTTGAGTTTTCCAGTACTCATTAGATATACAGAAAATAAAACCAAAGCAATAATAGTAACAGGATTTAATGAAAAAGGAATTATTAGGGGTCTTGAAGGTAAACTTGGAGGAATATTTTTGTCCTCATTTGGAACTGGTTTTTTCTCCTCTCTTAAAACAGTATACAAAAAATGCCAGACTTTTTTTAATATTGTTACTGTTGCAGGTAAAGAAAGTTTATCTAACATTTTACCACCACGTAAAGAAAATAACTTTAATGAAACAGGAATTTGAGTATTTATTGAATTAAAAGGAGCTACAATTTTCTCTTTATTAAAATTAGAAACAAGAATTCCTTCTTTATTTGTTTCAAAAAATTTTTGTAAACGAGGTTGAAGTTTTTGTAATGAAGTTTTTGAATTAGCAACTTTTTCTATTTTTTTTAGATCTAATAGTACTTGATTATTCAATATTTGTGAAATCAAATTAGTAAAAGATTGATTATTAATAGAATCTAACTCTTTTTTTAAACTTGTAGGAAGAAAAGTAGGAATACTCGTTTTTTTTTGAACCGATAATCTATAGATTTATAAAGAATTCTATACGTATTTTCATTTTGAGTATTTTCAATTAGAGTTTCGTTAACCTTTTTTTTGATCAATTTCTCAGCTGCTACTACTGGAGTTGAAGGTAATGCAAAGAAGATAACAAAAACTAAAGGTAAAAGAATAAATATTGAAAAATTGTTAAGTACTTTAGTTGCAAGGGGAAATCGAATTTTATCTTTTTCTTTTTTCATCTATTGCTTTTGATAATTTTTAATTAATTTTGTTTTTAATAAAATAAAAGTTTTAAATTTTAACTAAAAAAGAATTTTTTGTTCTTTTTCTTTTTATTAAGAAAGCGAAAATTTTGATTAAAAATTTACTAGGGCTTAATATTAAGAAAATTAAATTTCAATTACAAAATAAAAAAATAAAATAGATATTTTTTATTTTGTTAGAATTCATTTATCTATTCAATATATTAATTAAGAATAGAAATTTTAACATTTTTTAATATGAAATATATTTTTATGTTTATTATAATAACAAAAAATTTATAAAAACAAAGAAATAAAATGCTATATTAATTGAATTTGGAATTTTTAAAAAGATGATTAAAAGCAAATTAATACTATTAAATTTCAATGAATTTAAAAAACAATAAATATATAATTTTATATATAAGCTAATATAATATACATTGTTTTTAATTTTTTTAAATTTAAATAGGAAAATAATTAAAATTTTAGAAATTCTTATTTTTACTAAAATTTAGATTATTCTGGAAATATTAATTTATTTCATAAAATGAATAAAATTAGTTTTATAAAAAAAGATATGAATATTAAAATTAATAAACAAAATCAAAACTAATAATTTTAGATACAAAATTATTAAAAATCGTGCTATTTTTACAAATTGTTAATTATTTGTTTAATATAACATTAAAAAAATTTAGTTTTCTTTTAATAGTTATGTTTGTTCATATAATTTAAGATCTAGGAATAATTTAATTTAGGATTAATCTATAATAAAAAAATTAAAAATTTTATTTTTATAAAAGTAAAAATGGTATTTCTTAAATAATTAAATAATGATAATGGTATTAAAAATCATTAGAAATATAATTTAATTTCACTTAATTTTTAGTATATTTCTTTCCTTAAATTTTACAACATTAAAAATTTTTTTACAAGAAACTCTTTGACAAAAATATTAATATATTATCGTTTGAAATAAGATAAATAAAACTTTACATCTTGTAATAATAGTTAAAATTCTGCTTATGATAAATAATTTTGTAATAATAATTTTATAACTAAAAAATAGAAATTAAATTCTTTAAGAATTTAACGTTATTTTTTCATTTTTAAGCACTAAATTTATTTAAATAATAAAACACTCCAAATATTTTTTTGGTGAATCTTTTATTGGAAATTTATCGTTTCAAATGTAATAATTAGGAAACCAGTTACTACTTATTATTATTAATTAAACAAAAATTAAAATATTTCTAATACAAATTCATTAATTAATATTAATCAAAAAATTTATTGAAAAGTACAAAAATAATCAAAAGAATTAAATAATTTTTTTGGAAAATTTGATATTAATTTTACTATTTTTTATTTAAAGCGTCTATTTTTATCCAACGTAAATATTCAATATTGGTAGTAATGATTGTTGCAAAATATTGAGAATTATTATATTCGATATTTTTCTTTTGTTGTGTATAAAAATTTGATTTTTTAATTTTTTTTAGAATATTATCCGAAAATAAAAAAGAAGGATTCATGACTATCCAAAAATCCAATTGATTTTTTTTATTAATATAATAATTAGTTCTTTCACGTAAAAGTTCTTCAATTACAATATTTTTTAAAATATCTTGTTGGCTGAATACAATATAATAATAATTCATAACTTTTGGTACGGATTTGAAAAATGAATATTGGATTTCTAGTTAATTAAAAATGTGTTTTTAATTTGATGATGGAATACTTTTTTTAATTAAGAAGAAAATATTATAAAGTGCCCAAGAAGCTGCAATTAGGACAGGAGTAAAAGTTAGTAAGATTTTAATCATATTTAATTTTTTTATTATTTTATATCTATATTATATGATTTTAATTTAGAATTTATTAGTGGATTTAATTGTGAAAAGAAATGAAATAACTGACTAGACAAAAGGAGGTTTGTGAATTATAATAAAGGAGAGAAATCAAAGCAGATGTGGCGTAATTGGTAGACGCGTTAGACTTAGAATCTAGTGAAAAATTTCGTGAGAGTTCAAGTCTCTCCATCTGCAATAAAAAAGAAAGGAATATTATACGAAGAGAAAATTTCTTATAATATTGATATTCTTTAATACTATAGGAAATTATATTTTAGTATTTATTTCAAAAGCTTTTTATGAAAATAATGATGTTGTCTGATTATCAATTACCAGTAATTGCCTGTTTTTTATTATTTTTTGCTATGATAATGTATTGGATAAGTTTATCGATGCCAAAAAATAATTTAATTTTTCAAATTAGTAAAAGTTTAGTAATTCTTAGTAACTTAATTTTTGCTTTAACTTTATTAATGAGATGGATTGGTGAAAATTATTTCCCATTAAGTAATCTTTATGAATCATTAATTTTCTTAAGTTGGGGTCTCTCAACAATTCATTTATTTATTGAATTTCAAACAAAAAGTCGATTAATTGGATCAATTGCAACTCCAATTATGTTTTTTTTGTCAGGATTCTCTAGTTTAACACTTCCTACCGATATGCAAAAAGCATTACCATTAGTACCATCGTTACAATCGAATTGGTTAATGATGCATGTTACTATGATGATGATAAGTTACGCTACTCTAATTGTAGGTTCTTTACTTTCTATTTTATATCTTTTTTTTATAATTTTTAATTCCAATGCTTCAAAAAATGAAAGTGTTGTAATTGAAAATAATAGGAATGAAAGTATAATTTCAAAAGTAAATTATTCCAAACTGTCACTTCTAGAAACAGTAGATATTTGGAGTTATCGAATTATTGGATTAGGTTTTCCTTTTTTAACAATAGGAATAATCTCAGGGGCAGTTTGGGCAAATGAAGCATGGGGTTCATATTGGAGTTGGGATCCAAAAGAAACTTGGGCACTAATTACATGGTTAGTATTTGCAATCTATTTACATTCTCGTTTATTAAAAGGATGGCAAGGAAAAAAAGCAGCTATTTTAGGATCTTGTGGTTTTTTTGTTATTTGGATTTGCTATTTAGGTGTAAATTTTTTAGGAAAGGGTCTCCACAGTTATGGATGGGTTTTTTAAATCTATTAGAAATTTGTTTCTAATAGATTTAAGATTTTAATAAGCAAGACCCATACTACGTGTTGTTTCACCACCTAAATAAACACGAATACTTAGAAAATCTGTTGGGCAAGCATATTCACAACGTTTACATCCAACACAATCGTCTGTTCGAGGAGCTGAAGCAATTTGTCCTGCTCTACAATCTTCCCAAACTACCATTTCTAAAACATCTGTAGGACATGCACGAACGCATTGAGTACAACCAATGCAAGTATCATAAATTTTTACTGTATGACTCATAAATTATCTCCAAAATTTTCTTTAATATCTTTATTATAAGATTTCAGATTTTTATAAGAGTCAAATTGTATTTGTATCGTCCACCAAAGACTTTGGAATTCCAAAGTCTTTGGTGGATTGTTACGAATTTTTACTTATTTTTTTGATTTGAAAAATCTATTTTTGAAAAAAGTTTTTATTTTTCTAAAAATTGGTTTAATCTTTCCTAAAATTGGTTTGATCTTTCCTAAAACGGGTTTGATCTTTCCAACAAAAGATTTTACTTTTCCAAAAATAGATTTTTTTACCACAGGAGAAGGTTCTATTAATTCTTCCTTTAAAGGTTCTATTAATTGTTCTTTTAAAGGTTCTATTAAATGTTCTTTTAAAGGTTCTATTAATTCTTCTTTCATTTGTTTCTCCAATTTGTGCAGATTGATTTCTTCTGGATTGATTTCTGTTGGATTAGTGTCTGCATCAAATTTTTCCGGATTTAATTCTTCCGGAGTCTCGTCATTTAGATTTTTGTTATTTTTATTCATTGTCATATTATTAGTATTAAAGATAATTTCGTTTTTTCGTAATTTAGATTTTTGTTATTATTATTCATTGTCATATTATTACTATTAAAGATAATTTCATTTTTTCGTAATTTAGTTTTTTGTTATTATTATTCATTTTCATTAGGGAGTAATTTAATAAAGTTTTTAGGAATAATTTTAAATTGTTGTTTCGAACTTGAACCTTTGTATTTAACTTATAAAGTACTTCCTTTCGCTCATCTTTTGGAAAGATTTCTAAAAATAATTTTTACTTTGTGATACAACTTTCTAGGGCAAAATACACAGTTTTCCACACAAAAAGACCTTAAGGACCCATAAATGTTAATAGTTTTTAATTGTGTTACTAAATTTTTTATCATATAAATTCCTTTCATCGAGTATACTAGAAATTCAGAAAATAGCAAATAGACTAAAAATAAAATTCTAAATAAATAATAACCATATAAAATAAAATTCTAAACAAATAATAGTATATAAAATATTAATTAAAAAATACTAGAAGAAAAAGAAATTAAAAAATAGACTTTAGAAACTTTAGAACAAATGTAAAACTCCCCAGGTTGGGGTCGAACCAACGACCTATCGGTTAACAGCCGACCGCTCTACCACTGAGCTACTAGGGAAATTACATATATACATATATATTACTATATATAGAATTTCTGGAAATGGTTGGAGAAACATGGGAATGAAGATAGAAGAAAAATTAGCATTGTTAAAATCAAAAGAGTAGAAAAAGTTATGAAACAGGAAATATTTTTATGTTTCAAAATCCGTTCAGAAACATCAAACAAGAATTTCGATTCTTTTTTTTGAAAGTTTTACATAGATGTGAAATTAATCGTGAATTTTTGTAAAAAAGATTGGTGGTTGCTATGTAAAAAAGGGAATTGGAAAAGAAAAAATTGTAAAGAAAATTTATTTGTATTTCAGAATCAAATATATTATAATTTGAGTATTCTAATTTAAAAAAGAAATTGAAGAAAAAATTCGAACAAAAAAAAAGATATGAAATATGCGATTGCTCAAAATTCAGGAAAACAATTTTTATTAAAACCAGGGGAATGGTATGATGTTGATTTTATCAAAAATGCAAATTTAGGTGATTTCATTTCCATAAATAAAATATTATTTTTTCGAAATAATAACCAAATTCAATTAGGAAAACCTTTTTTAGATAAAAGTCAAATTCCTGCTAAAATTATCCAACAAGTAAAAGGAAAAAAAATAAGAGTTTTAAAAACAAAACCAAAAAAAAAATATACAAGAACATATGGTCATAGACAACCGTATACTCGTGTACAAATTGATTTTATAAACTAATAAAGAGGTAAAAATGGCACATAAAATGGGTGCGGGAAGTACACGAAATACTCGTGATTCTCAAGCAAAACGTTTAGGAGTAAAATGTACAGGATCAGAAAAAGTAAAAAATGGTTTTATTCTAGTTCGTCAACGTGGAACAAAATTTAAACCTGGAATGTTAGTAGGATGTGGAAGAGATCATACTTTATATGCCTTATCTGATGGCATTGTAAAGTTTACAGCATCTGGATTTGTAAATATAATCCAAGAAAGAGATGAATAAATTATTCATCTCTTTCTTCATCTGGATTTGTATTTTCATCTGTAGTTTCATCTTCTTCTGTTTCTGTATTATCAGTATTATCTGTTTCTGTCTCATCAGTATTAATTGTTTCATCTAGGTCAACAGAATTGGAATTCTTTTTAATTGTTTTTCTTTTTCCAACTCTCATGGTAGGAGTTTTAATACGTAACCAAAAAGCAATCGAATCTGTTAACCATTCCATATAAGGAAGGGTAGCAAATTTTCCTTGAATAGCACGGGAATATAAATAAATATATCCCAAAAGAAAAAGATAAAAAGTATTTAAAAAAAATTGAATAGCTAATGGTTTATCCGTGTGCATTAAAACACCTTTATCAAATGCCCATCTGGCAGCATTGGTAACAATTTCTCGATGAAATAAAATATCCCAATAACTAATAGCTAGACCTTGTAACATTAATAATGCAAAAAGAAGAAGAGTATTGTATTTTACTAATTTGGAAACATTAAAAGCTGATCGAACAATCATCAATTCAATTATAAGATATGACATAAAAAAAACTTTTTCAGGACTGGCCCAAATCCTAAAAAAAGGAGATAAAAGAATGGCTTCGATCAAAGGATAAACTGGCATAATTAATTCAGGAAAATAGCCTAAAGCAAAAACATTATTTAAAATTGAATAAATAAGATCGATAACGGCAAAAAAATAAATAAATGTAAGTTGAATATTTTGAGAAATATTTGGATATTTTTTACTAAAATCGTCAAGCACTTTTCGAATATCGTTTAGAATCTTTTTGAATTCTTTAAAAAGTTCTAAAAAATATTGCTTCCATTTCATTAAAATTGTATTTTTCATAATAAAAGTTTGGGGTTAATTTTTTTTGCATTCATTCTTTCCCATAAGAACTGAATGAAACTGTCCAAAGTAGAATACCAAAAATCAAGAAAAAAATGGAATCGAATTCTTTTTCCAAGAAAATTGCTTTTACTATGTATTATGGTAAAAATTAAAAAAAGAAACAAATAAAAATTAAAATTTGTAACCAATCATGAAAAAATTGATTTATGATATTAAAGTTGAATTTAACAACTTAAATAAAAAAAGCGACGAAGAATTACAAGTAAAAATTGAAAAACTAAAAAATCAACTAAAAAAAGAGACTTTAGAAAAAATTCTTCCAGAATGGTTTGCTATGGTTCAAGAAATCTCAACTCGAAAGATAGGATTAAAACATTTTGAAACTCAATTGTTAGCAGGTTTAAAACTCCATGAAGGACAAATTGTAGAAATGAAAACAGGAGAAGGAAAAACACTCGCTTCTACCTTACCAGTTTCATTAAATGCTTTATTAATGAAAGGAGTTCATGTAGTAACAGTAAATGATTACCTTGCAGAAAGAGATCAAAAATGGATGGGAAAAATCTATCAAGGGTTAGGATTAACTGTAGGCTTAGTAAAAAGCACAAGTACAATAACTGAGAAAAAAAAGAGTTACTTTTCAGATATAACTTATGTCACAAATTCAGAATTAGTTTTTGATTATTTACGTGATAGTTCAGCCTACAATTTAAATGAAGTAGTCCAAAGACCTTTTAATTATTGCGTAATCGATGAAATTGATTCCATTTTAATTGATGAAGCAAGAACACCTCTTATTTTATCAACTTCAAAAGGAGATATTAATTTAAATAAACTTTATTTAGCAAAAGCAGTTGCCAAATTATTAAAAAAAGAAATCCATTTTCAATTGGATGAAAAAAGAAAAGAAATTAATTTAACAGAAGAAGGATATAAAGAAGCAAAAGAAAAATTGGGAAAAAAAACGTTATATGATGCCGATGATCCTTGGATCTTAGAAATTTTAAATGCTTTAAAAGCAGAATATTTATTTAAAAAAAATAAAGATTATATTGTCTTAAATAATAAAGTATTAATTGTGGATGAATTTACTGGTCGTATCATGGAAGATAGAAGATGGAGTTTAGGAATTCATGAAGCAATTGAAACAAAAGAAAATGTTGAACTTGGGGGAGGAACAAAAACAAAAAGTTCAATTACATATCAAAATTTTTTCACACTGTATCCGAAATTAGCTGGCATGACTGGAACAGCAAAAACTGCAGAAAAAGAATTTCAAGATATTTATAATCTAGAAGTAGTTGTCTTGCCTACTTCCAAACCTATGATTCGAAAAGATTTATCTGATTTGGTTTATCAAACGGAATTAGCAAAATGGAAAGCTGTATTAAAAAAATCAAAAGAATGTTTTCAAAAAGGACAACCAGTTTTAATTGGAACAGCCAGTGTTGAAAAATCTGAATTTCTTTCAGAACTTTTTAAAATTTCTAACATCCCTCATCAAGTCCTAAATGCAAAACCAGAAAATGTTCGTAGAGAAAGTGAAATTATTGCTCAAGCAGGGGAACGTTCTGCTGTAACAATTGCAACCAATATGGCTGGGAGAGGAACGGATATAATTCTAGGAGGAAATCCAATTTTTAAAGTAAAACAAAAATTATCTGAAATTCTTTTAGAAAAAAAAGAAAAGAATTTGCAGGAATATGAATCTTTTACAAACAAAATTTCTCAGGAATATGAAGAAACCGGAAATCTAGAAAAATTAGAATTTGATATTTCCAATCTTCCCTATTCATTGGAAACGAGTCTTCCTAGTTTGAAAGATTTTTATAATTCTTTATATAAAGAAATTTCAATAACATGGGAAAGTGAAAATTCCCTTATTAAATCACTTGGTGGATTATTTGTATTGGGAACCGAACGCCATGAAACTCGAAGAATTGATAACCAACTTCGCGGACGAGCAGGAAGACAAGGAGATCCTGGAAGTTCTCAATTTTTTGTTAGTTTAGAAGATGAATTAATTAAGGTTTTTGGTGGGGATAATCTTCGTCGTTGGGTGGATTATCTACTTCCAGATAAAGATGTTCCATTGGAATCGAATTTATTAACTTCGAGTTTAGAAAATGCTCAAAAAAAAGTAGAAAACTATAATTATGATTTACGAAAAAATGTATTTCAATATGACGATATTTTAAATCTTCAAAGAAAACAATTATTTACAGCTAGAAAAGAAATATTATGTGAAAATATTTATCAAGATTTTTTTCTAAGATATGCTGAATCTTTTTTAGATGAGGAATTAATGAAAATCTTAACAAAAAATGAGAAAAAAGCTAAAGGAGGTCAGATTTTCTATAAATATCAACTGGAAAAATGGTTAGATAATTATTCCAGTTATTTACCTTCCAAAGAAAAAAAAATTTTATATTGTGAACTATGGATTTCAAATGATCTTCGATTTGCTGAATCAAACTTTTACCAAATAAGTTTCTTAAAAAATACTCGAGCAATTATTATTCTTTCTATAATTGATTTTTATTGGACAGAACATTTAGAACGAATGAGTTATATACGTGAAACAATTAATTGGAGAGCATATGGTCAACAAAATCCATTATCTGAATATAATATTGAAGCTTTTCAATCTTTTAAACTAATGTTCGACCAAATCCGTTTGTGTATGATATACTACTTCTTAAAGAATCCAATCATTTAAAAACTTAAGAAAAAAGATATGGCAAAACATACTTTGAATGGAAGTCGAAGAAAAGTAATAAAAACATCTGGTTTTCGTGCAAGATTAGCCACAAAAAGTGGTCGAAAAGTATTAAAAAATCGTAGACGTAAAGGACGTTGGAAATTAGCAATTTAACCAGATTGCATAATTTCCATTGGTTTTTGTCTGGAAAAATACTATTGGAAAAAAGTCAATTTTAAATTTATGAGAAACTTCCTATCGACGAATGGAAAGAATAAAGATGATGGAAAAGGAATGAAAGGGTTTGGACCAATTAAAAAAGTTCTAAAAATTGTAACGGGTGTAAAATTTGCAATATTAATTTTAACAGTAATAGCAATTGCAAGTTCTTTAGGATCTTTTATTGAACAAGATGAACCCTTAGCTTTTTATCAAGAAAATTACCCGACAACAAAACCCATTTTTGGAATTCTAACTTGGAACTTAATTACTCAATTAGGATTGAATCATGTATATCGAACATGGTGGTTTTTTGGCTTATTAATTTTTCTTGTAATTAGTTTAATTAGTTGTACTATGACTCGACAATTTCCAATTTTTTCAAATTCTAAAGAATATTTTTTTCGACAAAAAAAAGAATCTTTTTTAAATTTACCTTTTTCTGTAAAATTAAAAAATATTTATTATTTAAAAGAAAATATTCTTTCCAAAATACAAGATTTAGATTTTTACATTTATCAAAATGGAAATTTAACTTATGGTTATAAGGGATTAATTGGAAGAATTAGTCCAATTTTAGTCCATTTTAGTTTAATAATTATATTATTTGGTTCTTTTCTGACAGCTTTTAACAATTTTAAAGCTCAAGAAATTTTACCAAAAGGAGAAATTTTTCATATTCAAAATCCTATCCAAATAGGCTGGTTTACTTCACTTCCTACAGTGACAACTCGTGTCAACGATTTCTGGGTAGAATATGAAAACAATCGAATTCATCAATTTTATTCCAATCTCTCTCTTTTAGATAATTTTGGAAATGAAATTGAACATCAAACAATTTCTGTAAATAATCCTTTACGTTATCAAAATATTGATTTTTATCAAAGTGATTGGAATCTTTTAGGAATAAGATTTCAAGAATTAACGAAAAATAATATTTATGAATCTCCATTTTTTTCTTTAGAAAAAGCATCAAAATCCTGGATCACTTGGATTTCTAACTCCAACACAAATTTCACATTAATTTTTGACCAATTACAAAATACTTTTCTTGTGTATGATGAATTCGGTAATTTTTTAAATCTGAAAAATGTAGGAGATGTAATTAATTCTAAATTTTTAATTATTGATATTTTATCTTCCACAGGTTTACAAATTAAATATGACCCTAGTATTTCAATTATTTATTTTGGCTTTGGATTATTAATGATAACAGCATGTTTAAGTTATTTACCTTATACACAAATTTGGATTTTTAGTCAGAATGGAAATTGTTGGGTGGGTGGTTCTACCAATCGAGGAAAAATTAAACTCGAAATTGAATTTGAAAATTTAATCCGTGATCTGGAAAGATCAATATCGAAAAATATTTTTATTCAAAAAAATTTAGAAAATTAAATTCCAAAATATTTTTCTGGAAAACGAAAAAAGGAATTAAAAAAAAGAAATGAAAATAATATAAAAATCTTAGTGAAATTTCACTAAGATTTTTATTTTCTATTTTTAACCAACAATAACTGGAGCAGTTACGGCTAAATCTAGAGGGAAGTTGTGTGCATTACGTTCATGCATTACTTCCATACCTAAGTTAGCACGGTTTACGATATCAGCCCAAGTATTAATTACACGACCTTGGCTATCAACGATAGATTGGTTAAAGTTGAAACCATTTAAGTTGAATGCCATTGTACTAATTCCTAAAGAAGTTAACCAGATACCTACAACTGGCCAAGCAGCTAAGAAGAAATGTAAAGAACGAGAGTTGTTGAAACTTGCATATTGGAAGATTAAACGTCCAAAGTAACCATGAGCAGCTACGATGTTATATGTTTCTTCTTCTTGACCAAATTTGTAACCATAGTTAGTAGATTCACCTTCAGCTGTTTCACGGATTAAACTAGAAGTAACTAGAGAACCATGCATAGCAGAGAATAAAGATCCACCAAATACACCAGCAACACCAGCCATATGGAATGGATGCATTAAGATGTTATGTTCAGCTTGGAAAACTAACATGAAGTTAAATGTTCCAGAGATACCTAAAGGCATACCATCAGAGAAGCTTCCTTGACCGATTGGGTAAATTAAGAATACTGCAGTTGCAGCTGCTACAGGAGCAGAGAATGCAACGAAAATCCAAGGACGCATACCAAGACGGAAACTTAGTTCCCACTCACGACCTAAATAACAAGCAACACCTGTTAAGAAGTGTAAAACAATAAGTTGGTAAGGACCACCATTGTATAACCATTCATCAACAGAAGCAGCTTCCCAAATTGGGTAGAAATGTACACCAATAGCATTTGAACTTGGAATAATAGCACCAGTAATGATGTTATTACCATACATTAAAGAACCAGCTACTGGTTCACGGATACCATCGATATCAACTGGCGGTGCAGCGATAAATGCAATGATAAAACAAGTAGTTGCAGTTAAAAGTGTAGGAATCATTACCACACCAAACCAACCGATATATAAACGGTTTTCTAAACTTGTAATCCAAGAACAAAAACGTTCCCAGATATTTAGGCTTTCATATCTTTCTAAAGTTGCTGTCATAGTCGTCCCCTCTTCCAAAGGAATAAAATATATGGAAGCTTATGAAATGAAATCCCAAGTCAAAAAATTAAAATGACTGAAAACAGAAATGAACGAAATTTCAAAAAAAAAAATAGAGTTGGAACAATTTCGGCATTGTGCTATTTTCCCAAAGGACTGCTCCTGAAGTATTTTCGCCGCTACAACGTTTCACAGTTATGTTCGGAATGGAATAACGTGGTACCATTATGCTAAAAATACCGAAATTAAAAGTTTTTTACTAAAGTTTGCTTAAGAATATGGTTTATTAGTACATCTAGGCTGAATAGATTACTCTACTTACACCGGATGCCTATCAAGCGGCTAGTCTTGCCGCAACCTAAGAGTACTCATCTTGAGGACGGCTTCCCACTTAGATGCCTTCAGCGGTTATCCTAACCATACATAGCTACCCAGCATGTACCGTTGGCACGATAACTGGTACACTAGAGGTATGTCTTTCTCGGTCCTCTCGTACTAGAGAAAGGTCACTCTCAATACTCTAACGCCCACGCCGGATATGGACCGAACTGTCTCGCGACGTTCTGAACCCAGCTCACGTACCGCTTTAATGGGCGAACAGCCCAACCCTTGGGACGTACTTCCGCCCCAGGATGCGATGAGCCGACATCGCATTATGTTAATAAAATTTTCCTATTAATTCTGTTTTTATAGAACACGTTCTTGAAACGTGTTAAAAATATCAGAAGAAATATCTTCACCTTCATAAATTCCATTATTTCCATCAGGAAATTTATAGTACATACATGGAAGTAAATGAGGTAGTATCAGTTGATTTAACTGAGGATAAGATTCTTCTAAAATCGATAATCGAGTTATGTTATTTTTCATTTGAGTACAAACTTTTAATTGAAATTTGGTTTCAAGTGCTTTTTTTAAAAGATTTACTTCATCGATCGAAAACGAATCAGTACATAATCTAACTGCATTTGACTTTCCTTTCCACTTTAACGCTCCATCATCCATATACCAATAAGCTAAAGCTTTTGGTGTTAGATATTTTTGAATATCTTTAGGAATTTGTTTTTTCCAAGTACCAGTTTCATTTTTATAAAAAAGTTTTCCATAAAAACGAAAATCCTCTACGAAAAGTGTATTGAAAGAATAGCGATGATAATTTTTTTGAGTTCTTTTATCAAAAATTGAACTATATTGAGGTTCTGTTTGACAAAAATCTTTCAAAATTTCATACTTATGCATAATATAAGGTTGATGAGCAGCTTTATGAATAGCACGATATTGCCACATTTGACCATTATTTGTCTGCAAATTTCCATCACCAAGTAATGTTCCAATTAATAAATCAGTTCCTTGAAAAGTCATAATTCGATATCATATAAAAAACTTTTTAATTCAAGTAATTTTATGACTTTGAAAAAGTCCTTTTAGTCGCCTAAAAGATCAGACTATATCATCAACCTAATAGATGATTAGGTTGTTCAGCGTGTAGTCGTTGAGGGGTTATACCAAAGAAAAATAGTTTCAAACATTTTCCAAAAGTAAACTTCCCTGCTGATTGTCCGCACTTAAAAATTTTTACTTTTTCTTTTCAAAAAAGTATTTTAAGATACTAAACCACTTTTCGTGGACGGAGTTTCCAGCATACAGCTAAAATGTCAAAATATATTACTATATTTTGCCCCCTTTTGAGGTGCCAAACCTCCCCGTCGATAAGAACTCTTGGGGGAGATCAGCCTGTTATCCCTAGAGTAACTTTTATCCGTTGAGTGACGACCTTTCCACACAGCATCGTCAGATCACTAAGACCGACTTTCGTCCCTGCTCGACTTGTTTGTCTCACAGTTAAGCTTCCTTTTGCCTTTGCACTCTAAGATCGATTTCTGACCGATCTGAGGAAACCTTTGTACGCCTCCGTTACCTTTTGGGAGGCGACCGCCCCAGTCAAACTGCCCACCTGAAACTGTCTTTCAACCGGCTTACGGTATGAAGTTAGAATTTTAATTTTTCCAGAGTGGTATCTCACTGATGACTCCGCTATTCCCGAAAGATTAGCCTCATAGTCTCCCACCTATTCTGCGCAAGAAAAATCGAAATCCAATTTCAGGATACAGTAAAGCTTCATAGGGTCTTACTGTCCAGGCGCAGGTAGTCCGCATCTTCACAGACAGTTCTATTTCACCGAGTCCCTCCTCGAGACAGCTTCCAAATCATTACGCCATTCGTGCGGGTCGGAACTTACCCGACAAGGAATTTCGCTACCTTAGGACCGTTATAGTTACGGCCGCCGTTCACCGGGGCTTCAGTTACCAGCTTTGCTTACGCTAACCGACTTCTTTAACCTTCCGGCACTGGGCAGGCGTCAGCCCCCATACGTCGTTTTACAACTTAGCGGAGACCTGTGTTTTTGCTAAACAGTTGCTTGGAACTTGATATTGCAGCCTAAAAGGCACTCTTTCTTCCGAAGTTACAGAGCTATTTTGCCGAGTTCCTTAAGGAGGGTTCTCCCGCGCTCCTTGGTATTCTCTACCTACCTACCTGTGTCGGTTTAAGGTACAGGTGATTATTACTTAAGGCATAGCGAGCTTTTCTTGGAAGTATGACATCAACTACTTTGATTTTTAAAATCTTGTATTCGTATTTTAGCTCCGACTATTTTCTCTAGTCTTCAACACCTCAATTACTTAAACCAGTAACCAATCTCTGGCTAGTTTAGCCTTCTTCGTCCCTCGATACCAGTAATAATCAGTATAGGAATATTAACCTATTGTCCATCAACTACGCTTCTCAGCCTCACCTTAGGACCTGACTCACCCTCCGTGGACGAGCCTTGCGGAGGAAACCTTAGGTTTTCGGAGCATTGGATTCTCACCAATGTTTTCGCTACTCAATCCGACATTCTCACTTCTGTTTCGTCCATGCCCGCTTTCGCTAACACTTCAACCTACCACAGAACGCTCCCCTACCGATAATTTTTTTTATCTGAAAAGATAAATTTTTTATTATCTCACAGCTTCGGCAAATTACTTAGTCCCGTAAGTTTTCGGCGCAGAATTGCTAGACCAGTAAGCTATTACGCACTTTTTAAAGGATTGCTGCTTCTAAGCAAACCTCCTGGTTGTCTAAGCCTTTCCACTTCCTTTATCACTCAGTAATTATTTAGGGGCCTTAGCTGGTGATCTGGGCTGTTTCCCTCTTGACTATGAAGCTTATCCCCCATAGTCTTACTGGTTAACTGTACACGTAGTATTCAGAGTTTGCCTCGATTTGGTACCGAATTACCAGCCCGCACCGAAACAGTGCTTTACCCCTACGCTATAATATTAACCGCTGCACCTAAATACATTTCGGGGAGAACCAGCTAGCTCCGGTTTCGATTGGCATTTCACCCCTAACCACAACTCATCCGCTGATTTTTCAACATCAGTCGGTTCGGACCTCCACATAGTATTACCTAAGTTTCATCCTGGCCATGGTTAGATCAACCGGGTTCGGGTCTATAACTAGTGACAAACGCTCTATTCAAGCTCGCTTTCACTATGGCTCCAATATCTCTATTTTAACCTGCCACTAACTATAAGTCGCCGGAACATTCTTCAACAGGCACGAAGTTAAACGCTAAGTCGTTCTCCTTCTGTTTGTGGGCTTGCAATTTCACGTTCTATTTCACTCCCCTCCCGGGGTTC